TTCCAAGAATTCTTGGTATACATTTGTTCCAACTCTCAACCCTCTTTTCTAGATTCATGGATATTGAATCAATCGAACGCACTTCTAAGACCTGTTCTACTTTTGGAAGACCCTGTGTTATATCACCAGATCTCGATTTTTCATATATAAATGTAACTAATGTATCTCCTTCGTAAAGGGTTTCCCCATAATGGCCATGAACAGTTGCTCCGGGGGTGGCCAAATAAGGCTTAGCTGATCGTATCACTATCGAGTCAACTTGAACAAGTATAACTTGACCCGATTTGAGGGGCGGTCCATTTTTGGCTATACATACATTTTCACAAATAAACTGTCCAAGACTAATTATTTTAGATGTCTCTGCACAATAATTGTGATGGAGAAAAGACCAATTCAAATTGAATGGATTTAAAATAATGTTACGGCATGGATCGGGATTATAAATTTTTCCATTTTCATCCATTAAATAATATTTTAATTTAATCACTGGAAAAGTCTGTTTTAAATTGTCAAGTTGCAAATATTTAGTTACTAAGATCTGATTATGAGTTATTAAATGGTAAGATGAATAAAAATTCTCAATTGGAAGGCATGTTCCTAAAGGGCCCAATGAATTCCTAATTGGAATTAGGGGATCTTTTTTAATTGATTCTTTTATCACACTGTGATATTTTACATCTTTGAATGGCTCCATTCGAGAACAATTGGCTGCTGACAAAATTATCAACGACTGACATTCCTTATTTCTATTCAACAACGTATGAATAGTTCCTTGAGGTTGGTTAAGAGATTGTTGAATTTTTGCCTTGGAATAGGAATAAATGGCAGAAAAGGGGTTGATATTGGTACAATCTGATCCATTATCAGAGAGCAATCCTGACCCCGACGGATCATTCCTTTTTCCGATATACGAAATAGGGGATTTCACTAAGTTGATTCTTAGGAAATGTCGAATCAAACCATTTGTCCTTATTTCAACAAAAGAAGCACGGGCTTCTTCGCAAGAAGAACTTTTTTTGTCTTGGTTCCAATTCAATACTAAACAAGTCCGAACTAATTGAATACTTGTGTCAGAAATTCCTCGAATCGGTTTGCCATTTCCATAAAGGATATAATTGACAATTCGAAGTTGCACATTATCCCTTTCCTGCAATGGATCCGGTGGAAAAAGGGTTCCTAAATTTATACCGTCCGTTATTTCATATGTGACGACAGGTCGAACTAAAACAAAAAACCTTTTCTTACTAGGTGTAATTCGTTGGACATAGATCCAATTTTTAACTTTTTTGTATTCCTTGGAATTTCTTTTTCCTGTTCCTGGTGGTATCAAAACGCCGGTATGTCTGGATATCTTATCCGTCTCTCCAGGAAAATGGATATCTCCAGAAAAGATTTTCAGTTCAATTCGTTTTTTTTTTCTCTCCACCCGGACCAACCCACCGACTCGGCTTCTTAGATTTAAGGTGATTTGTGTATCGACCCCAACGATACTATTGTTCCGTACCATTATGGAAGAAGATCCGGGCAAGATATGCACCTCTTCAGGAATGAAAAAAAATCGATCTACTTTCATTTGGTATTTTGGCCTAAATTCCTTGACTCCTCGATACTCAATCAAATCCTCTTTTTTGATGACTGAATGCGTTTCTATAGTCCCATATTTAATAATGCCCGAACTCTTTCTTCTGTATCGAGGATCATCGAAATAAGCAAGAATACTATTTCGACGGAAAATACCATTTACGGGGATTTCAATCGAGATACCTGAACAGGGCATTAGTTCATTCTCGAGTTCTTGAATCGAGTGTAGTGGAATGATGAATTTATTTCTTCGCCTTTTTGACAATAAATCAGAATTCCCGTGAAGAATAGGCGAATATACGAGATTATACTGACCAGTACATATGATTCGATTAAGGTCTGAATAATCAGGAATCCTATCTTCTTTTTGACCATAAAAATCCGAACTAAACAATTTCTGCCTCGCCTGATCATTGGTTACTGAGAGGTTAGAAGTATATCTTCGCTTGCCAGAAAGAGAATGCGCATTCATTTGATCCTGATCCTTGTGGATCGAAAGGTAGACTAGACTGGACCTGCACGGCCCTCCTAATAATATCCATAAATGACTTGTTTTTGGTAATAGATGAACATTACCATATGTAAATTCGGGTGCATGATAGACATCGGTACTCCAGTGCATTTCTCCGTCTGAATCAGAATAAATATGTTTTCGAACCTTCTCTTTAAAATTCAAAGTGGATATTCCTGCGCGAATCTCAGCAATTACTTGTTCTGATTCTACATATTGATCGTTTTGAACTAAAAGCAAACTTTTGGGTGGAATATTCACATTATGTAGAATATCTTCACTCTCAATAGTTACATACAAGTCTATAGAACATAGAAAGGCGGGATGCCCATGACGTGTACGTGTCGGATGAACCAAGTCCTCATTGAATTTTATTTTTCCATTAGATGGGGCTCGCACATGTTCTGC